CCAGTTCACATCCTCTTCTCTTGGTCTTCGAGTGCTGGGAGAAATCCCTATCTTCTCTCGCTCGATTGGGCTTTCGCCCTTCAAGGTCTTAGGAATCGATTGAATCATCCCTGTACTTCTACTCGATAGAGTGATCGGCTGTGCCATTGATTGAATTTCAATAGGCTCTTAGATGGGCTTGTTGAGATAGGTCAGAATGAAGCAACCCTAGTGGAAGGAATATGCCCAGAGGTGGATTAGAGAATAAGTCAATAAGTAAGATCGAAAGGGCAGGGATATCTCTGGGGAAAAGACAAGGAGCCTAGCTAGGTCCCTTGTCACTAATCCGAATCTGCGGAAGAGGAAGAGGCACCCAACATATAAGAATCGGACTAAGAAAAGATGGATCCTTTTAAATGGTTGATGCTTTACTGGTCCCCCGCCTTCTCCTTGATCAAATAGTGTAAGGAGAAAAAAAACCCTCTTATTTCCCTTTCTTTCTTTTGAAGTTATTTCTTAGGTTTCTTTTCTGCCTGTAATTTGTAGAATATTAAGACTAGTTAGAGCATAAGGATTAGCAGAATCGTAAAAAAAAAATTGTGATATGATATAAATAAGAGGACAAATTCCTAGACTTCTATATAGTACGAAGCACTCGTAGCACTTGCTAAGAGTTACCTAATTGATTGAATACCAGTAAATTTACCACAAGAGTATACTCTTTTCCGCAACACAATTTCATTGCTTTGGATGCGGCTCCTTTAACTGCTAATCTTTTTCCACCCGAAGGCTAGTTAAACATATGTCGCAAAGAGTAGTATCTGAATCTGTATCTGATGAGGATACTGCTGCAGCGGCGGAGGCTGTGGTAGTCTTAAGGAATTCCCTCCTAGAGATAGTCGATATATAGAATTGTCCGCCTAAAAGAAAGAATCGCGAGTTTACTCGGAGCAGGCTTCCAAAAAGCCTGACAGTAAAGGTAAGTCATCCTATTCTTATAATTAGCCGGAAGGGTAGCTAAGACGCCCCCTTCCCATTCATTTTCCCTTGGGATGATCAAATTCATCTTTCTCCTATTTTAAAGCACTTTTATCTGACACTCGCAACTAACTACTCCCCTGTACATATAGGGAAGACCACTACTGAGACTGGAACTCAAAGGCCTCCAACGGTAACTTCAACTCCAGGTAAGGCGGAAGCACTTTTAGGGCTTAGGACGAGAAAGACTTCTTTTACACTAGCTTTTGCCCTAGAACCAGCTGACTTAACAGATGGATTGGCCTTGCCTACTTCAATGCCAATGGATAGGGGGCCTGGACCAACATCGAAAGAAAGTGCAACTTATGGAACTGCTCCCTTAAAGAAAAGAAAGAAGAAATGGAAAGTAGTATTGTATTCCACGTGCATAATCCTTAACTTTTCTTCAAAGAAGGTAATCAAAAAAGAAAGAAGAGAAATTGGGCCATGTTTCCCGAGGGAGGCCGCCTTCTCTCAGGCCAGCAGTCTTCTACTTCTAGTCGACTGCTCTATGACGGGCTTCCCTGTATCCTGGGCTCTGCTCGCTCGTCTACGCTCCGACCCAGCAAGTCAGAATTTAAAATCTTTCCTTCTCCCAGCAAGAAAACGGATGCGCCCTAACGCGCAACGGCTTTCGCGCTAGCGCGCTTAATCAATCCGTTGCTTGTTCGGTCGAGAACTACGTACCTTGCCTGCATTAAGATTTAAAACTTGTCGTCAAAAAGGCAATCAATCAGAATCAAGAAAAAAAATGGAAATAGTGAATCAAGCAAGATCTAGATGGATCCCTATCTTTATCTCTATCCACGGAGATACCTATCTATATGGATAGAAATCTATCTATGAATCGATCTATACTATCCTCTATCCGGATAGATATGTCCCTATGAGCGACTACGCCGATCTTTATATGTTTTGGCCACGTCCGTTTCCGCTCCGAAGAGGAAGGTTTGGATCTTTCAATCTTATGTCGTGAGGGATGTGACCTATGTTAGGTCCATAAAATACCACCGCTTTTGGTGTTCTATGATTCACCTCCGAATAATGAGTAGGTAGTTCGATCCTTTTGATTCTTCTCTTCATAGTAAACTGATGGGGGGATGAGGAGCAATAGGTCGAATTACTATATAAAGAAGAGTTGTAAACTATAGGACTTCTTGTTCGAGTAGGAAGATTTCGGTTTTTCTCGTTTCTTCTCTTCGATAAGAATAGGGATTTGAAATGATACAAATTCCTCTTCATTCTGTTGTGCTCAGCGAAGGAACTGCCTAAGCATACTTTTTCGGATCCAAACTTCTTTGTTCTTTCAAAGTCTTCTTCTTGCATAGAATAACGCAACTGTTGTTGTAAAAACCGGGATTTTAGTAGTAGGCGGCATCCCCGCTTAGTTTTGAGTAGGTGGAACCATTCTGTTTTGGTTCTTCTCCACATTCTTACCGGGTGATCCAGGAATTTGCCTATGATTTTATCAACTGATATTTCGATATAGAAAGATCTCCTTATTTCTTCACCGCGGATTCTCGCGTCATTTTCTTGAAAAGATATTAGATCACCGTGGGAAACTTTCAAACGAGTAATGCTTACCATTCGATTATTCACACAAACCCTTCGATGACTTATCGGCTGCCTTGCTTGAGGAATAGTTTCACGAAAATGGAGACGAACCGGAATAACGTCCGATCTTGTTTCTGGATTGAGTAGAAAAGGGATATATGAAGTTCGTTCTGTTCCTCTGTGCATCTCTGTGATGGGTAAATCCCCATGAAAAAGGGGCAACTTTCGTGTAGTTTGTGATTGGATGTAACTGTTAAGATTTTCTCTCGGATAAATCTTTCTCTTAATAGATCTCTTCTTGTTCCTCAATCTTCGGAGAATGCGGCGTTGTATTATTGTCAGTTCTCTGTTCCGAACATTTCCTGAAAGTAGACGACAAGTTTTAAATCGCATATCTCGTCGTCGTTGAATCAGTCTGATTCGCCACATCGCGTATAAAGGGAATCGAAGCCCGTTCCTATCGAATTTAAATTCCCGCTTTCGCCGGGCGAAAGGTTTCGCTGCCTTGGCACGGCATGAGAGATGTCTTGGAGGACAGAGAGAGGCTGCTTCCCTAGGGCAGGGTAGTTATTGAACTCTCGATCCAAGATCTCGAGCACGGATCTGCTTACCTGGTCAAACTCAACACCAGTTTCACTGGCTTTCCTCTCTAACAAGTAGAGTAAGGATAGAAGTCCAATAGCAACTGATCAACGCTTTGAGCGCTTCTTCCTTTTTCTTCGGGGGATGTCTCAGTCTATTGGGCCTAGAGGAGCTCTAGACTCTAGTTAGATAGCTTTATGCGCCCCCTTTCCTTTACCCATTTTGCACTTTCGATCATTCAATTTGGACTCGGTAAACTTTTCTATTCTATTCTAAGACATTCATTCTTCCATTACCTATTTTCTATGTCCGGTAAGGCGCATTCAGTTGAGGGAGAAAAACCTCCCGGGTCAACTCCTTGCTTTCATCGAGAATGTCATTGCCTCATGATTGCTGTCCAATGCTTTATTTCGACTACATTTCGCTACGCAACCCTCGCGCTTACTCTATAAATAGAGAAAGCAAAGGGGATTCATTGCTCTTTCTCCTTTTTATTCCCCGGAACACAAACAAGATTTGATTTTTTCACTGGTGAATTTTGTCAATTCCATTCCTTACCGGCTTCGTTGATTGACTTTTGTTTGGATATGTTATTTATATAAATATAAGACACTGTTCGATAGCTTCTTCTCCAGCCTTAAAGGCCCGGTTTCGTCTGGTAAGCGAGCTCTACTATATATGGATACTGCCCTCTGCTGTTAGCGGTTTCGTTTGGTTGTCCTTTCCGTTTTGTTCTTTCCATTAAAGCAATCCTGCTTTTTCGAGCGGGTCTAGGTCTAGTTGAGACTGAAGTCAATGCCCCTATTGTAAGGAAAATGGCGATAATCATCTTATAGAAGTAGTGTTCCTGATTGTCGCTACTGCGGGTAAGAAGATCTTTTTCTGCCTAGTCTTCCTAGTTGATCCTTTATCAGTCCGGGATGCCAGCCTTTAAAGAAAGTAATTGGTTCAGTTCCTCGGCTTCGGCATCTTAAGATGCAGTGCCCGTCATTCCCATCAGTACGGTTGAGGGGTCGACGTTATTAATGAATGTCTCCTCTGGCCGCTTCTTTTTTGGATTGCCCTTCTATCTTAAGGAGATTGCTGCCTTCCTCGTTCAGTGGGGAAGTCTATTCCCTCTCAATCAATGCCCGGGAAGGGAACTATGAGAAAGGCACTTCATGAATACATACATCTGGAGATAGGCCATTTAGATAGACCGATTCCAATAGCGTCCCGCAAACTACCGGGAAGCCGACTACATAGGTAGGGGGCGTGCTGACATGCTTGACTTTCTCAATTAAGGAGGTCCGCTAGCTGCTTGAGCCATAAAGACTTCTTAATTCAACGGATTTCATTCATTCACTGGCTTTCCTCTCTAAGAAGTAAGGTCGATCCAAAGCCATTGCTTGAAGCGATTTCCTTGACCGAAGTCTGCTACCGATAGGGCTTGGCTTTCTCTCATGGGCGTGCCCATATTAAATAAAGGGGCTTTTCCCCTTTTCATCGCTTTGGCCTGGAGCCGAGTAAGTAAGGTAAGGACTTTGCCTGGTTTTCACTCCTAAGTCATTTACGCCCGGTATTCCTTTGATTCTTATAGCCTTCGTGTCAAGGGGCGAAGCGGTCCAATTGCATCAATAGCCGCTTTTATCTCCGCATTCACTAAACGAAATGCTTAACACATGCCGTTCGATGTTGGTAATTCCCTCTGTGCTCTACTGTCTTTCGTTCACTATTTTCTTGTATATAGAGTAGAGTGCCTGTCTGTGATTCGGGTTTGGATATTCTCCCGTCTTTCCTGCCCCTCTCTCTCTTAATCAAAAGCCCCTTGACCTGTGAGGGTACTTTTCCAGTTAGTTGAGAAGTAGCCATTTGCTTCAAACAGGCACCTTGGAGAAGCTGCTTTCCCTTAACGGTTTTTATAATACCCAAAACCAGATGAAATAGCTTCAAAATGCTCATACCAATTTGCTGAAATCCATCCGGCACTAAACGAAGTAGGTCGATACCAATAACAGGAACCGAAAGCCGCTCTCTTCCATAAAGAAGAGCGAAACTCTCGCCTATCCGATCAATGGAAAGAAATGACTCCTAAATCAGTCCCTCAAGCGTCGGAATGTTAATCCACTCCTCCCTAAGGCTTCTACCCTCGGATGAAAGAAGTGCGCGGATAGAGCAAGAACTATGAGCGGGTAAACCGGGGATGAGAGTTGGCTATGAGCTAGACTAGAGGGAAAGCTACGAATCTAAGAGCAATGCGCTAGTCAGCCTAGTAGGATCGGGTAGGTAAATTCAGAAGGGGGTGGCCGCGATGAAAGCTTTTTAAACCTAAAAAAAAGTCTTAATTAAGAGGGAGGTTGTCCGATTCCTTATGTGATGCCTTTATTTGTTCCCTTTGGCATGATCGTTTCGAAGTTCTTTCTTTCATAAGAAAGTCTTTTTCGGAAATCAAAATAGCTGTTGAGCGGAAGGTTTATTACCACCTCCCTTTGGGGGCTAAGGGCGCAGCATCGGCGGTAAGAGCAGTAGACCCGCCCGCAATGGAAACTGAGCAAATCCCTTTCTCATTATGAAACCACTTTCTTCGCACTCTAAAGCTACTATGGAAAGCCGGTTTCAGGCAGCAAGGAGAATACACTATTCCTATCGTTTGTGCCCCAGACCTTATTAGTAAAAGGTCACTTCACTCAATGTAATGAGGAAAGGTTCCCCTTCGGGGTTCCCTGAGACAGTCCGCTTACCACTTCTCCACTTGACTTCAACTATGTGTGAAAGGGGTTTTCACCGGACGCCTTGCGACTAGTTTCCCTTCGCAGCAGGGTCCCTAGGATATGAGTCGGGATAGGTATAGCTTTTACACGGGAACGGAACGAGCCGGAGCGAAGGAGGGATTGTAACACAGCTTGCTTCGATAAAAAAGTCAAACCTCTTCCTCATTGCACTGCTCAGCTGCCTTGGTATCCGTGTTAGGAAGTCAAAAACACTCCTTGCCGCTGCCAAACATGTATGTTGAAGTCTCGGAAACATGTTTAACTCATTGACATTTATCGGAGAATCGACAGTTCGTCTCGGGTAATCCTAGATCAATCAGCTGGGGCCTTCCCTAAGCCATAAGATACCTTCTCCTATTGATTAACTTCCTTAAAACCTTTCTCCAGCAGTCGATTCTTCTATCATTGGATTTTCAGTAAGGGAAGTGGTGAAGCGAGGGTTTTGACTTTTCTCTTGGCTAGCTAGCAGGGAGAGAACTTACAGAGGGTAACCCGCGTTCTTCCTTTACCGAAGCTCCTTCCCCAAGAGCCAACCATGGCATTCTATGCATCTTCAGCTAGCTTTCCCCCTCCGCCTACTATCTAGCTGCAATCCTTCCCTTACCTTAACCCTAATCATGCTTAAGACATGGAATTGAATGCTTCTTTTCTATTTACTAAAGGGAAAAGAAGGAGGAGGGATTTTATGGCAAAGCAAGACTGATTAGCTCGCCTAAGGAAGGGTCGTAGCGGAAGAATTCCTCATCTGCGAGCTATTGGGGATCTATTCTCAGGAAGGAATGAAAGGACTGGGCTGCCACCCGAAAGGACTGACTGAATTTCATGCTTTCAAGGATAGGTCATTTGACTCTCTTTCAAGAATTCTCCTCTTTCTTTCCTCCCCCGGAACTAGTGGAATACGCTAGTCGACGGAGGAAGGCTAGCTATGATATCAGGCTCTGACCAAAGATCCTCAACGAATCCGCGGCTGTTCTGCTTTGATAAATCAGACAACATTTCGTTGCTGCTATCAAAAGCATACCTGATACATGGAGACCATAAAGGGAGCCCTTCACAGAAGGACGTAAGTCGTTCCATGAGAGAGACTCCCTTCAGGGCGCAATCGGAGCTCAATTTCAAGCAAATTGGCTTCCAAATACTTAAAGATAAGACACCAGAACTCACCTAAATGGGCGGATGTTTCACCGTCCATGGGGGGGCACCTTCGTAACCAAAGAAGGACTCCTTCACAGGAGTAAGGTTAGAAACTAAATGTCCGTGGCTGTCCAGCAAGGATGCTTGGGATAGCAATAACCCATCACACCCTAAAACTGGATAAGCCGCTTCTACCAGTGTCTTGCCTTAAGGACACAGAATCAGACAATCCTGTGCTGGGGAGGTTAACCCCCACACCATCTGGGCCTGAAACCCAGACGATGCCAAGCCATACTAGCCTGATCCTGGGGCTATCTATTCGAAAGAGCTAGAACTTGAAGGAAGACCTCCTTCCCATAATGAGAGTTGAAAGGGGATCTGATCCACCCAACATGTAAAGAAGGCATGAACAATAGATAGGGCATATAGGGAATGGAATCAACAATCGAATAAGTGATGACTTGACTGATCTTGATGTACTCTTTTTCCAGCCTTAGCCTTAGCCTTGCTAGCACGCCCACAGACCAAGACCGGTCAAAGTCTACCTTCACATGTCTACCCAGGGCATATAGGGGCGGGGTTTACTTAGAAATAGGAGAAGACTAAATAAGATGGGAGTTAGCCGAGTGCTAAATCGACCAATTTCATCGGTTTGAATCGGTCAACACTTCCACCATTTGCTTGAGAGATGATTTCCTTTACGCACCGGATACTGTTATAAGAGTAGGAGCTCAACCAGGAGTAATAGCAGGTATGGGCCAAAATCCACCTCTTATGGTCGGGGGCGGGGACGCCTAACGGCTGTTAACGTAGTGGTATCTCTTTTCGAAGTGATACCGGTTGACTCCCTGTTTAGTCAGGAAAATCTTTATAGTTAAGTGGAAGCGTTACCATCTCTATCACACTCACTGTTGGCAAGTTCTAATTCCCAACCCCAACACGAACAGAAAAGCCCAATCGAACTGCGCATCTTTGATAAGAGATACGAACTCTATTCACCGGTTGGTTTGCCCGTGGGCTTAGAAGAACGAACTCCTTTTTCAAACTCTTGGTCAAATTTCTTTGCTTTTTCGCCTTGATAGACCTTCCATATTAGGACCATTCCAAATGTTTGCATCACAAACTCAATGGCGTTTCTGAGGTAAATAGGGGTGGAGCTCTCCTTTTTTCTCTTTTTGCCTTCTTTACCACAGGTACCGTCCCCGAATCTTTGGTTCTATACCGCGTCGGGTCGTTGGCAATGGCGTTTACTAGATATAAGTATTGGGCGGGCAAAGGAGGCCAAATAGCACAGCTGAGGTAAAAGAGCTCAATCGCATAATAGCAATTGCTGTTGTTGACCCCCTAATAGAGAGATGAGACTGGTATTAGTTCCTTTACCGAGGCGAGGAAGGGCAGATAATGACATTGAGAAAAGAACCTCTTCGTAAAGAAAGAACTGACTTAGAGCTTAGAGACGAATGCACCAAAGAAAGGTAAAGGTCAGACTCCTAATTCTAAGCAGCCTCCGATTCTTGCAACTCTCACATGAATTTACTTTTTTTTCGCTTTCACTAAGGGACAGAGTCTGTCTTTACAGCACAGTAGGGAGATCAAATTCATGTACTAGAGAGGAAAGCAAGCCAAGAGCTCTGACTTGAGGCGAAGAAACTAAGCTCACTTTCCGCGCCAAAGAGAATCCACTCGTTTATCTAGTAGGGAGAGAGAGACAGTCAGGGTTGACTTGAGTGAGTGCCCAGGATTTCCCCAGGTGGGGCATCCTGGAATCTGACTTCGGAGTTTCGGTTGAATTGAAAAAACCCGCTATAATAATACAAATTTCTCTTCTTGTTTGTTTTCATCGGCTAAGGGGCTCTTATTATTAACCAGAACAAGACTTGGCTTATACATTTTGCGAAGGAAAAATCAAGCTTTTCTAGGGCCAAAAGGGGGAGCTTGCCTAGTTCTACTAAGGAGTATAGCATCGAATCCGCTGCTGGTGGTGAAGAAATAGTTGGTTGTTTGACTCTCTGATTGAGTAGTTGGCGATCTAAGTAGTTGAGGGGGCTATCTTCGAGTATCTACTGAGGTTAATTATTCCTTGAGTTACTGAAGTTCTTGAATCCTGACCCCCCTTTCTCTTTATGGGCGAGTAAGTCATCTAGAAGGCCTAGCTAGATCGCTAGTGTAAGAAGTCTGTAATTTTGAATCACATGGGTTGAAGCGTGGAAATGTCCTGGTGTGAGTGCCAATTGAATGGCATGGATGAGTGAACTCGATGCTAGAAGGCTGCCGTATAAGTAGAGCCTTTCAAAGAATTGTTGAAGCTGCCGGGCATCTACGTAGGACCTGTTGCGAAGTCTTCCCAACCATAAAAGCCAAACAGTGCAGCTCCTACCTAGTAACGTTATATATGTTAGTCTTTTTATTAAGTCGTTCTCCTACCTAATAGGATAACTAACTATATCTTATGGAAGGATGATAAATTACCGAGTAAGCCTATGCAATCCACTGGGGACTCCCTACTATGCCTTTTATTAACCCGAGAACTAGCCCTTGGCTAATTTATTTAACTGATCCAACGATGGAACTTGCGTGCCTTCTTCCTTCCCTTAAGAAACCTTCCTGTTTCGCTTCTAACAGGTGAGATAAAGCGAGGCTTTCCTTGGTTGCTTTCTCTTTCATTAGGCTTGAAACGAACAGGATAGATTTTACGGATTTTACTTACTTGACAAGTCACTGGCTTTAGAACTTCGATTGGAGGAGAAGACCTTATATCGCTCTATAACCTGCTTTTGATTTACCTAGAACCAACAAGCCTATTCGCTTCTGCTATCCCTGTCTATCTCGCCGTTTGCTGGCCCCTTATGACTTTTGTAAATGGATCCCTTTTTTGCTACTTATGAAAACACTTTCACTATAAAAAGGACTACCGGTAAGTACTCTAACCAAGCAGTCAAAAGAGGGTAAGAACTAAAAAGCTGTCCTATCCAATGCAATCTCATCTCCGAAACAAACGAAAGGAGCCCGCTTTCCCTCTAATCCAGTTATCCTACTTCTCCCAGCTCTTTTCCGGACTACTTGCCCTAAAGTAAAGACCCGGCCCTTCTTCGAGAAGACCCAGCAATTCCACCTCTTAAACCAAGGAAGAACACAATTTGGGATTCCGCTTGCCTTGGCGGAAGCTCGGGCCTTACTTTCTATTAGGAAGACAGCAACTTCACACGAATGATGACATCCTTCACTTTGAAAGCTTTCGACTTTGACTTGAAATTCCTAGCAAAGGCTAAACAGCGAACTCCAGAAACTGAAAGAGCAGACGCAGGGAGTGGGGAGTATGAGCAGGACAGCACACATAACAAGCACAAACCTAATCCTTTCGACAAGAAAGATTCGAATAGACTCCTACTTTTTCTCTTATAACGCGAGGGACCCGGAGACAGAGACAACAAGGGATTGCCTCAACAAGGAAAGAACAACTATAGCTTGCTGACGAAACGAGGCCTTGAACGAAAGACTCCTACAAAGAAGCTCAGTCCGGAAAGCAGGAAGTGACGCAGAACAGCTAACAGCTATAGGAGTCTTCTCGGTTCAGTGCCTATTTATAAGTGGTAGGCTCACCATCGGGCAAAATAGCTAAACCTGACCTGCGGCCAACTTTCTCTTTCACTCTGGCCCAACAAGATCGCGAATCGGCCCGGCCTATATACCTTCCCCTTATCTTACCTTTATCCTTCTCCTCATAAGGCTTTCAGACCTCAACTAGTGCTTTGGTTCAGAATCTGAACATAGCGTTTCATTACTTAATTCATTTCGAGAAAGCCTTGATATCGGGACGATTTCAGACAAATAGAAAGTAGATCTGGTACTTTTCCGATATCCGGAAATCGGTACTTTCAGAACTCAAGTAAGCAAGCGAGTTGCCTCATTCCTCTCAACCTTAGCCTGGGAAAGGCTATGCTCTACCATTGAGCTTCTTCCGCGTGTGGAACTTTCCTCTCTCTTATGTCATTTTCCAACCTTCACTTCCTCTGCTTACTTATTCTAAATAAGAGAGAGAGGAGCGAGCAAGGAGAGCTAGAGTAAAGAGCAAGTGTAATACCTGTAACGAAGGAGTGTAATACTTGAAACGAGTATACAAATGGAGCGAGTTAAACGAGTACTAGAGCTCCATACTTGTAGCGATAACTAGAGTAGCTAGAGTTAAAAAGGAGCAAGTAAAGAGAGGTTGAGCTAGTGCACTGAACACTTTATTATTCCCACGAGTCGAATGGTGCACAATGAAGACCAACCCGCGAGCTACCCTCTCCAATCTTCATTAAAGAGTCGAGCGACTCTTACTAAACGAAACGGAATTCGTCCGGAAAGAAAGAGAAAGGCCGGTATCATGCTATCGAGCAAGCCCTTAATCTCAGTAATATCAGTTTCTTGGTGCATCTCCAAGTCATAGCTGAGAATGCGTTGGGCTGCTTCATCATAGTGTTGAGTGGACGTTGAGAGCTCCCACCTTTTTTTCCCCCTTTCGAAGAAATGTTGTAACTGAGCGGAGACAAGCCTATGACACTGGTTGAGAAGAGCCTCCCGATTCCCCTCTTCCGGAAGAGGTCGAATTAGCGGATTTTCCTGGGGAATCGGCCGCTCCGCCATATTGGCATGAGGATTCGAGGGTCCCGCTTCATCGCGCGCCACCCTTGGTCTCGTCGGATTCCCTGACGTGCCCTCCATTTCTGTTTCGGGAAAAGGCTCTAATAAAACCGAATGAATCCTCCGTCCACGAGGACGAGTTTTGTGCGCCAGAAGGTCCCGCATCCGCACCATTCGGCGCTTGGTTGACGCTCGCTTCTGAGCCGCCGGAAGACCCAGATGGTAAAATATTCTGCAGAAAGGGTTCGACCTCGGAAGTGAGCAGGGCTCTCACAAGAAAACCTATGGCCAAGGTCAGACCCCCGAACCCGAGCCTACCTCTTCTTTCTGGTAGTCGAGTGGCTTATAGCTTCTGGGACAAAAGAAAGACAGAGAAATGACAGTCGATTTCTCTTCTCTCCTTTCCTGACTCTGCTGGCATTCATTCTGCCTTCATCTTTCTTATCTTAGGGTTGAAAGAAGAAAGGAGAGGAAAGATTCTCTTCGAATGAAAGAAGAGGTACAAAGGAGAGGACAATGAATTTCCTGAAGTGAAGCAAGGATCTTCAGTATATGTTGTACAGTTAGAACAGCCTTCACTCACTCATTAAGGCATTACGGTAAGGGCTCATTCCAGAAAGGAATAGCAGGACGGGAACTCAATCAGTCTTAGATTATCCCCTCAGCCCCTTCCTTTACCGGCCGGAAAAGCTGACTTTTTTTCTGCAATTAGAGGGGCCTCTTTTATACTCAATGGCTTTCTCTAAGCAATGGAAGGCGATGCGCTTACTCTGAACATGGATTGCCCTTTCCTGATTGACCTTATCGAAAGGATGGAGGAGAAGAAAAAGCTTTCTCCCACTGGCTCTCCTGTCCCCCAGCAACTCCCACAAAGGCTGAAGAAGACTCCTACCCTCCCCTTCTCAATAGGGCCTTCAGCTAGACTGAACTGACTGTAACTCGCTCAATCGGGCGCATTACCCAATGCTCCCTTCTTGAGCTAGACATTCAACGGCTTCAGAGCTACTGAATGATGAATCTCCAGAAAATGAGCTTAGGAAAGCTAGCCTGCTGACACCTCTCTTTTCTTTGAATGAAAGCATGCCCCGCGGGAAAATAGCAAAAAGAAGCTCTTGCTCTTCTGACCACAAGAAAGAATTGTTCTTTCCTATGGTCTTTGACCACTTCAAAGCCGTACCCGGCTTCTTGTTGGGATACGCTTTTCTATTGTCAAGGACATGCCCAGAATCGGATTGATGGCAGAGAGTGCGCAAAGTGAGAAATGTTGGAATCCACAGCAGCAAGGAAGGTCGCTCTCGCTATGTCCCCATTGACAGTCTCTGCCGCACGTGATTCGGTCTTCTTTTCATCCGGAAAACTTGATGAAAAAGAGGAAAGATCTTTACTATTGAGATCTAAAGAGACTATCAAGACCATTGTCTTTCTCAGATAAGAAGGTAATATCAATCAAATGCAGCAAAGCAGACTTCTAGCAATTCTTTTAGCTAAAGATCCCCATTGGCCAACTTAGCTATCTTTGAGAAGGTCGGCGGGGGTTTGGGCGAACTCCCCCATGGTTGACGGATAGATTGCGCTTAGCCGGTCCTTTCCTTACAAATCCATCTCTCTTTTCTCTGCCAGAGTATGGCCTTACTAGACGGAAGGCTGACTAAGGGAAGGAAGTCAGTAGTCTCTTTCACAAACCTCCCGAAGAGTGTCCTTCATGTGTGAGATGAGATTGATCCAGTTTACGGCAGCATTTAAGCAGGAAAGTCATCAGTCCCTCCTTGCCTTGTACCGCCATTGATGGTTTTCTTCTTCATGGAATCTGACAGGTATAGGTCTTGAACAGAGGGGGCTGTTCACAAAGCATCCCGTGGTGCGCTCCGAAAACAAAGCGTCTATTGCATCTTTGATACCCTTCTTCTGATTCTGAGCTGAGGGCAAAGGATGTTGACCCTTGCCTTCAAAAGCATGATAGAGCTCATACAATCAGTTTACCTCGTGAAAGTGCCTTCGCGCACCTACTTTCCTTCTCCTTGCTTTAGGGCAACCGTGCCCAATCTACAGAGCATTGAAAGAAGAGCTATGTTGTTACCAATTCCTTAACCAGCAAGCCCAACAGCAAATAGAGTTAGGTACCTCTGTGATAGGAAGTAAGCGGAAGGGAAATGCCACTTCTTTTCTTCCGGGACAAAGACCTTTCTTTCCTCATTGCTGGATCGAGAGATTGAAGTCTTGCTGTGACCTGTGCTACCTATTCTAGTGCTCCTAGGGCTGTGGTGCTGCCTGAAGCTCTCAACTCCTATCTCGGAAGGACAAGGCAAGACAGAAGAGCAGCTAAAGGCATCGGGCTCTGAGCCGAGTTGCAAGGCGAAAGTCAGTAGCTTTGGCCTTCCCCATAGTCTAGGAGCTTCCCAGCTCTTTCCAATCCAAATAGTGGGAGGGAAGGCATGGATGTCAAGTCCGAAGAGAATGACACCAAATCCACCTCGAAAGCGCGAACCATTGTTCCAAAGATCGGAGAATCTAGGGAACCGGAAAAGCGAAACCTTGTAAGGAAGAAAGTTCAGCAGGTTTCTTTGGTGGGCCAACAAGGCAAGGCCCTGAAAAGCAAAGATTTTAGATGATAAGGCAGAGGCAAAGCAGGCACATCAAAAACTTGATTCGGTTAGTTAAAAGTCTGAAAATGACCTGTTGACTATCTTGTTAGTCTTCCGGTAGGAATACCTAAAATCTTTCATGATGAGCGCCAAAGACTCAAAAGCTCACGCGCGATCTACTGATCAAATAGAGCATCATCACGTTCGGAGACAGGCTTTCTCCCCAAAGCATATTATTGCTTGTTCGCCATAGCTGATCACACTGTGACGCTGAGCACTTCGGATAAAGCAAGATTCGAAACTTTAGTTAGTTAGGGTCATCGTTTCATCCGCCCTTCCACTTTAACTTCCACTTCTTGAGCTGACCCAGCCTGAGTAAAGGCCATTAAGGACCTCGAGCCGACTCTCGTCTGCGAGGTTCGTGTGTCAAGCAAGTTTTGAAAGAGGGTTCCTAGTTGTCTTAGTGTGAAGTGAGAGCCCCTGGGATTATAGAACGTAAATCAGTGCACGAGCCTATGCAAACAGGGTTAAAAGCGGTAGATAGCCTGGTTCCTATAGGCCGTGGTCAACGAGAAACTGGAAAACGAGTAGGTTGGGTAGCTTTTGCTATCTTTTTTTCCATGCTTGCAGTCTGCTATTGTCTTTTTCTCATGCTGGATGCAATTGACGCATTCAATACTCTGTTCAGTAAACTCTCTTTATCAGTCGGCTATCAAGCCTTATCGAGGCTATTGCTAAAAAGTGGCTGCTCCGTTGGTCTGACCTGGGCCATTGGATTCGCTGTAAAGGCCTTTCTAGATACCGAAACCGCGCCTGTTCTCGGTAATATGATGTCTGGGATTCGGGGGCAAATGGCGACAAAGAAGTAACATCTTCAAGCTCTGGGAATTGGCGTGAGTTTCTGAACTTCTCAGATGATAAAGAAGGAGACTCCGCCCACGAACCATCCACCTCATCCTCGTGGAGTGGCTCGTGGATTGATAAGTGGTTTTTTCCAGAGGGGTCATCTTCGGACCCAAACCAGGGTCCGCCCACCGTCGACCAAAACCAGGAAGAGCACCTTGCTATAAATCAACCAACCGAGGTCATGGGGCCGGAAGCTCCTAGTCCTTCATGGTTAAAAGACAAGATTTAAAAAATGTTCTTTATAATCAAAGGGAGGTCAAACGTTCTAGAAAAACTTTGTGAGGAGGATCTCAAGTTCTTTCGAGCTTACCCAGAAAAACGGCTTAAGATCCTTAACATTCTGGAAGATATGGTCGAACATTCGGATTCATTAAAAAATGATAAGAATTCCAAACTCCACATCGAGTTAGCTGTGAGAATTGCCGATTGGGAGTCAAATCAAAGGGACTAGCGGACGTACCATGAGACTTTCTCATCGTTTATCCTTGGTCGAGCTTATTTATGATTGATTTCGTGCCAAACCTAGTAAACGAACAAATCGAAGAACCTAATGGATCGGTATTGGTATATGGATTTTTTTTTCGGGTTTGGGGCTTGAAAGGACAGTTGAATTAATAAGGTGCTCCGGGTAAGCCCTTCGCCCGTTCGTCGCGAGTCTATTGTATTATCAATCGCATTTTTTATCTGTGTGGCTACGAATGAATTCCTATGCGTCCGCAGCTAATGAATCTGATGCCATTTATTCTGTTCTGTTGTAATGCTAGCGAAAGGCTTTAAACGAATCCCTGACTTAAAGGGGGAATAAACAACTGGCTTTCTTCTCCTAGTGCAATCAGTTCTGGCACAAGACAATCCGGATTCAATTCCCGAAAACCTGACACCAGCAGTTTATTCTGGGCATGTCCCTGAGACTGAGATGAGTGCCAGACTTCCTTCCTGAACTAGATTAAAGACGCGTTCTAGTGGCCTAAGCTCCAACCAAGTTAGGGACCCCTACCACCGGCGGAAAGTGCCCCATAACGGGCTAGGTGTGTATGATAAGTAAGTAATGCCTAGTTTCAAGTGGATACTGCTCTTTGCCATTAGAGCACTCTTGTGGAAGAGATTGTTGAAAGAATGTCAGGTCGTATAAGATACAACTGATCTTATATTGATATTGATCTTTTACGAATGGATCCCGGTTGTTCTAGTAGGTGCGTACTTTTTGTTTTTTTTTGATTGTTCTTGTTCCTTTCATTTTTATTCTCGGGTGTCTTGAACAGTTCACACTCCTTCAATGGAAGAAGAAGGCGATGCAGCGCGCTTAGCTACTGCCTATAAGCAACCGCTTTGACTTAGATAAATCATTTTAAGCTCGAAGTAATCTCTTTTCGGGAAGGGGATCGAGCAGCTTCTAGAAACTATACGAGAAAGCAAAGTGAAATCCCTACTATTACTTGGAAACCACTTTCTATAAGATTTATCTTCTCTTCTTTAATAAGGCAGATTTCCAGCTAAACGCATCTATCCTAGCAGCAACAGAAAGGAAGTGAAGAAAGAAAAACTGACTGGACCATCGGGAAAGGGTGATCGATCATAAGGAAGGCTTACGTATTCATCTCTTGCTTCCAAGTGATAGTCAGGAGGAAGAAAAAGACCAAGCAAGGGTTAAGATTCGTTCTCACGGAGAATTAGGGAGAAGAAAGAAGACCGTAGGACTCTGAAGTCAGGGATATGAGGCTCGGTCTACAGGCCTGACGTCAAAGCCCGGGAACAGATGGGAAGTGCACCAACGCTCGGATATGAATTGGAACCCCCTCCGAAATTCGGTTAATACTCAAATAGATTCCCAATCCCATTCCAAAATCTACGCTACGGGTCAGGGAGGCTAACCATATGAGGAGCCCTACCACTAGGACTTGTTCAAGCAACAAGTTGGGCCCATTTCATACCTAATCCCATGGACATATCTGATCATTGAATGGGGGCCCTCCACAGGGATAGATACCCGAGTTAGGTATCAGTCCCACCTACCGATCATTAGTACAACGACCTGTCATATCATATACCCCAGACGGCCTGATCAGATGTTTCGGTACCAATGCAGTTAGTCTAATGCATTCTGGACTGGATATGGCCCACCTATCTTTCGAGGTCACTAGTTTACACTTTCACCAACCTTTCCCATATCCGTTTTTTATGAGCAAGGGATAAAGGCCAGACAGTAATCAAGCTACTTACAATTGGATAGTACCCCTTCCATCGGAGGATATACTGGGTGGAGAGTGACAAATATGAGAAAAGCCTACTTACTAGCCTCCGTGATAGGATACCACTTAGGTAGATGCTAGGGATTGGTGAGTTAGGGCAGCGAGGGATGGTGTGACATGTCTGGTCATCGCATCGATGAGAACGATGGCCGATGATATCCGAGGAGATTAGGCACCGTCGGCTTTTTTACCTCAAAGTAAACTCGTGCTTTTCGTCGTCCTTCCCTATCTAGAGCTGGAACTTGACTAGAAAAAGACTTTTTTTGATCCCATACTGACTGACTTGTCTTCCTGTTGGTGGTTGTGAAAGTTCAGATTTCGAGCTTAAACAGCGGATAAGCGGATAACCTTCTCTTTATGGGGGAGTCTTTCAGGATCGATTCAAAGGGCCAGTGAAAGTACGCGGACGGAGAAATCCAACAAAACCACACCGTACCGGGCCAGTAGACCTTCTTTCTCTTAAAGGCTGTCTCCTGCCCCCAACTAGCGAGCGGCTATAACCGATGGGCGCATGGCGACCACTACTCTACCCGAAAACTCGGTTTAAGTGGGGAACCTTCTCATCGTGTTAAGCTTGCGAGCCTGTCTGTAATAGGCCCAAGCGTCTCTTGTGCTTAATATCGAGTCTATTCCAGTGAGAAGCTTCGCAATACCCTAACACTCCATAGGCTAAAGAAATCAATAAGGATAGATATATAGATTACGCACATAGTGGTCTGGGCATTGATTTCATGTAGTGCGTACCACTGGCGGAAAGTGATTCGCTTAACACACTTGTTCGCTTGAATACAGTAGGTAGGGAAGGACAGGATATTACTCGTCGGTTCTATTCGGTGGTGGTGGCTTAGCTTTGAATTTCTTTCCACTCATTTTGGCTTTTTCCTTTTATTATTCGTGCTTGCTCCACTAGCCTCAAACTCCATTCCAATTTAGAATCGACCCGTTAGAGAAGGCTTTTCTGCTTAGCAGAACCCGATTCTCCGCTCAAAACATCTGATCTTCCTACTTAAACAACCGATTCCATTTCTATCCTTTTTTTCTATGATCAATTCAATAAAGACTTCCTTCTCAACTGACAACCCCTGGGCCTGTTCATAAGCGATATTCTTTGTAGGGCTTTCGGCTGCCTTCCTTTATTTTTGGGCTAAGGCTAGCTTTCCTAAGTCAGTTCCAGAGTGCATGATTGAATCTTGATCTGTATTCAAGGTATGCCCTTTCCAGTTCTGTTAGAATATTGACTTCGGTTAAGCTGAGGTTAGCGAAGTCAATCCTTTGCTTGGGTCCTTGGAGGTCGGAGATCAGAGCGCTGTGTTTAAGTCGTCTGGCCGTAAGAAAGACTTTATCTGCGCCAGTAAGAGTAAGAGCTTGAGAAGAAGGGAAAGAGGCAGAAGTATTCAAATAAATCACTCCTTTCCCTTTAGGAAAGCTTGACTTTATTCTTTCTTTATATACTTACCTTACTATATAAGACAATACTATAAAAGACTTGGACGAGAAAAGTAAGATTGAGAACTATGAATAGTAGGAATAGTCTAAAGCAGTGGTTAACTAGAAGAAGAGTCAAAGACTTTTTCCTAGCCGCTGATGGAGACAATGTGGGACCTCGTGCTCAGCCGGTTGCTCTTTTAGATAAACCTAATTTCCGGAACATTGCCTCGGTAGAAGCAAACCCAACTAATACGCAAGCCCATCTCCCGAGACAAGAAAAGCAAAGCAAAAGTGCCTTGCGGCTGTCGCGCCTCTCTCTCTGTCTCTGTACCTTGTGTTTGTCCTTGTTGTTGAAGATTACTAGGGGTCTTTCTATTCCTTCCTCCGATCACATACTGCACATACTTTGTTTGATCAAATTCCCCCTTTTTTTCGGGGTGTTCGGTTTTCTAGGTGTTTTGCCTTTATTTACTTGTTTTTGTACGCCCAGCTTCACGTTGACTAGAGACATCCGAAGCTTTTCCTGGTGCGTCGTGCGTCCTCCGAGTCCTCTCTATCCCTCTGTGGTTACCATATTTCTTATTTTTTTTGAATATCACTCCTCCCACTCGCCCCTTCAGTACAAGGTGAATCGGACTCAGCCATCTCGAGATCAACGGGATTAGAAAAGCTCATAGGAGAAGGCGATTAAGATTGTTAGCCAGAGCCATCGCAATATGGATGGCAGGGATCGCTCCTTTATGCTTTAGCCGATAGGGAGCTAGGAGGTAAAGCATGGTTACAGAATAAGGTCTTACAGAATCCGCTGTAAAAACGGATTCTCCGCATGCCATGTCTGTGCTTTACTGCCGGACTTGACTCTAAAAAGCTCTTTCTTTGCAAGTGGCAAGCAAGCTATAGCTATGGTTCTATGGTTAATGACTTAATGCTTGAAAGAATGGTATTCAGGTTTGGCATGAAGTACACATGGTTAATTCCTTAATTCAGTAAGCATGGTATAAGAAGAGTATCAACCACTTATTTTTATGCAAATCACTCTATGAATGTAGAAGAATCAGTGGTGGTTGTCTAATAGATAGAGCAAGAAAGCTAGGAGCAGCAAGGGCAGTGATTGGCGAATCTATAGTTTCTGGTTCCTCTCTTTCTCTAAAGGTTTTGAAAAAGCAATCCTACAAGTACAGTTTCAGCAAGTAAGA